TATGCCTATATCTATCGCTTTTGCTTCATTGATTTGATTCTCTCAATAGATACCGAGATTCATATTGGAAATAAAAAATATAGTAATTCAAACTATAAGACATAGGAGTAATTCAGATTGATCAGAACAAATAGATATAGCAAATAAATGGAATTGGATGCTATGTCAATCCCATATATGGAATTGATATTCGCATATATCAAGATAATCTTGTAGATTGATATATAGATCCATATCAAATGCAGCCTCTATCTTTATTTTATTCCAGGGGGCAGCTTTATAACAAGAATCTAACTAATAAATAGTATGGTAGAAAGATTCATCTATTTCTTTCTACCATACTATCTATCTATTAGAATACTGCCGATTCTAGTCCACTCATTTCATTTAAGACATGAAATTGGAATCTTTTTCATTTTATTTCGTCAATTTTGGCTAAGAACTAAGAAGTCAAGTTTCATTCAAATTAGTTAATAATTAATCGTTTTGACTGACTGTTTTTACATAAATGATAAGTAGAAAAGCGGTAGGAACTAGAATAAATAGTGCAGTAGCAATAAATGCAAGAATATTTACTTCCATAATCTCATCGGTTTTTTACTTCGCAATAACTCGGGATTTAATCCCATAGAGATGATAAATCTTTGGCCTGTAAATTCAATGAATGAATATTACCTCTCGATGATCTTGAATCAGATCAATATCATGAATAACAATATCTGAACTATCAAATAAATTCGTCGTCGAGAATTGAATAGTATAACATAGGAAGTTCTTTTATCCATACCGCCCCAAACTTGGATTGCTGACCTAACCCAAAATTCCTTTATTTATTTATCATTTTTTATTATCTGTTCTTTTTTTCTCTCTAATCTATCTAGTTCCTTCTTGTACAATCATCTGATGAAGTCTCATCAAATAGCTCTTCCACTTCCAGTGGTCACATAGTTACAAACCCAAACAAACAATAAAAGCTAAATGGAAAAAGAAAGGAGTTTAGAACGAAACTATTTTTGACTTGGAAGACAAAGAAGTGTGATAAAGATGAGACCGTATAAAATGAATATTCATCAAATTTACTATTTTCCGATTTGTTCTTTCGTCGATGGGGCCTTAAAACAAAATGAAAAATAGGAAAAATGATTCATTCGCCTTTCTAAGAGGAGTAGGATCTTTGGTTGATCTGTCCTTCCCCCTCCTTTCTTCGTAGATTATTAGCCCCGGGACACCTATACCAAAAGCTCAGTGTGCAATTTGCATGAAATCTATTTTGCAACTTCAAACTAGTAAGTCAGGTTCCATAAATCCGTAGCCAGAAAAATAAATTGTTTTTTTTGTTTTTTCTGGAAAGTATTTTCTTATATTCAATTTTGTATTGGACAAGAAAGGAATTCTTTTTGTGTATGCGCGCCTCAAAAAAGTATAGTACTCGATTCCATTACATGCATCGGGGGCAATCGAAAAAGCCAGCATTTCTTGGAATACTGATTATAATGCTACCAATAATTGTACTAATCCAACCGCATATGTCTTTCTCCTACCAAAAGGAAAGAAAAAAGAAATAAGGATTTCCCCTTTGCTTTGACAATGGAATTCTTCCCCCGGTCCCCTTCAGAAAAAGGGAGAGATTTTTTGATATATTTATTGGATCCGTCGGGACTGACGGGGCTCGAACCCGCAGCTTCCGCCTTGACAGGGCGGTGCTCTGACCAATTGAACTACAATCCCAGGGAAATACGGGATCTAGCAGAAAATTTGATTCTTTTTTATCTCCGGATCGGGTATTTCTGAAGTACAAAGGGAGTTATATCATCTCATGGCGGATTGGCGAATTATTGGGCCGAGCTGGATTTGAACCAGCGTAGACATATTGCCAACGAATTTACAGTCCGTCCCCATTAACCGCTCGGGCATCGACCCAGGAAGAATCAATTTTCGACTTATTGGTAATCCATGATCAATTTCCTTTCGTAGTACCCTACCCCCAGGGGAATTCGAATCCCCGCTGCCTCCTTGAAAGAGAGATGTCCTAAACCACTAGACGATGGGGGCCCGCTTGACCAACGGCCATCATACTATGATCATAGTATGATCCGTTTTTTGAAATTGTCAATATAATCAAATGATTCTAGCCGAGGGATCTTTCCCCCTTTCAGAATTGCATAGAATTGTTTTTTATTCGTCATTGACGAATTATTCATTAGAATCGACATTAGAAATCTAGTAGTAGTATTTTTTTTTTTTTTTTGAATTATTTCAATTGAATTTATTTCTATTCGAGTCGGTCTTGAAACAATTCATTGCATTTTCTCCTAGACTTCCTAGGTAAATCCATTTTATTATTCAACAATGAGCCACTAGACACTATGTATCTACTGCACGTACTTAATGCATATATACTTATGTTTATAATATATGTACATATAGATATTTTATCCACATAGTGAATAATTCCGGAATTAAATAAAAAAGGCCCTTTTAACTCAGTGGTAGAGTAACG